TTATGATATTCCTCTTTCGCCCTAGCTTTCACTCGATCGAAGACATGCAGAAAGTCTGATCTTGGAGCAAGAAAACGGATGCGCGTTGCTAACGCAGCAAGAAAACTCCTGCAACAAGCAACGGCAGAGCTAAAGCTAAAGCTTATAACAAACAAGCAAGGGCTGACGCTCAATCTAGTATAAAACATTCATAACGGGAACGTTGAACACGCGTTAAGAACTCTTTTAAAATGTCTTGGTATTTATAATCCTTAACCATTATATTATCTTCTAAGAAAGCCTTCCTCAATAGGGTTATAGCCTCGGATATATTGATTTTAGAAAGAAACTCAGGCATAAGCAACCCGGATTTCACTAATTCCTTGTAATTACCTTTGATAAACTTTAAGACATCTTTATTGATCTCAAATGCCTCACCCTGTAATTTGTTCATTACATCACACATTTCCCGATACTTTCTATTCCTCGCGGAAGGCTCTAAGAATAGTAGAAGTGTAAAGCATTTCTGTAACTATTCTATTCCTCTATAAGGCTCTCATAGCCTAGTAATGCATTTTTAAATGCTAAATCACTTCATTAATAAAATGCCAAATGCGTTCCTCAATCACAAGCTCTAAAGGGAAAAAAATAGAATCACCACATCCTCATACAAGAACTTCGCCACCTCTCTGGCCATGCCTCACCGCCCTTGCTTCGACCCATTTGTCTCAGCAGTATTCGGTAGCGGGGAGTGAAGTAGGTCATCACTATCAGTAGTCACGCAAAAAGTAGCAACGACGCCCTTTGGCGAAGGGTCTTCCAAGCCCTGAGATCGCGGAGTGCTGCGCGCTTCATTAATAGGAGTTATACACTGACTAGAGCAGCGAGGAGCTACAAAAGAAAAGAGCTCACTTTCTCCTCTAAGGGGCGTAGCGGTAGCATTCTCACTCAAGAAGGTTTGTCAGGACAGGAAGAGCTAACCCAAAAGACAAAGAGCAACAAAAGAGGCCGGGTCTTTCCCCTGCCCTCTCTCTCGATGGGGTGCCTTTCACTCTGCTTTGTGAACACTTTATCGCAATGCCGGAAGGTAGGATTTCAGGTTTTTTGCCAAGCTATGAATCTTCATCAATGGCATAGTAATAAGAGAGAAATAAATTTTTTATTTGATGTTCCATCGGCAAACACGACGAAAAAGGTAGCCGAACCACCTCCCTCAAGTGCTAGCGTACAAGAAGGAGCTTTCGGCAGTGAATCACATGTAGAAATACCAAAATGTTTAATCATCGAGATTTGTGCTTGGTCTTTCGCCTACCGTGTATGGTGTAACGGCATCTCGTGCCAAGAAAAAAGAAGGGGGGAACCTGGCTCACAAACCGGGGGCTTTTGCCCGCTCATCATCAATCTAATTCTACTACTAGGTTAGTACCCATTCTTACTCTTGTCAGTCTCCGAGGGACATCGAAGACTTGGAACTACATCGAAAGACAATATTCATTGCCTCACTACCATCTCTCTCGTTAGGTAATTACCGAGGCGAAAGCAGCTCTCTCGGAAGTCAGTTTCCCCGCCATCTTAGTGGTACTAGTCTAATAAACTTTCACTTGAACTGCCAAGACTCGGATTTTTTTTTGTTGTGGTAACGCTCTTCTAGAATTACGTTTAACGTCCCTTTATGATATGCCTTTCCCGATCGGCGCCTCGGGTCGGTAGCCGGGCTCCGGGACATTACTACCACGGCGACTATCGACCCGAGCCCAAAGAAGGAAAAGAACGGACTAAAGCGAGGAGTTCATTAGCCATACGAAGGGGGACGGGGCCTACGAACTAGCCAATGGGCCAAGCCAAACTTACGTATAAAGCAAAAAGCATTGAAACTAACACGAGTGGGAGCAAGACTTGGAATCATAACAGAAAGCGCTACGGCTAGAGCTAATACAATTAGGCCAGAACGGAGTTACTTAGGTCCCATGCAAAAATATCTTTTATACCGTACTTGTAGAAGTAGGCATAAGAGCTCTATCAGCTAGCTCGTTCTGGTCTAGTTGCGCCATAAGAGAAGGGCGGAGACTCCCGAAGCAGGGGAGCCACTCCTAGACCAGCAGAATTACATGAACGAGCGACAAGACCGATTGCAAGCCCTACACAAAGAGGGAGGTCTGCTCCAGGCCTCTTCCTTTCTCCAGTAATTCTGAAAACAGCTCTCGTTAGAGGCATGCCCTCTAACTTCATTTCTCTGATAGTGGGACTTGCTACGGCTGCTGTTCAGAAAGGCATTTTTTACGTCCCGTCTCCACCCTTTCGTACTACAAAAAGCACAAAGAAAGTTCGAGTCTTTATCCGGGGGTTCATTCATTATGAACTAAAAAGTGTAAGGCTGATTAGTGAGGTCTTAAAAACGTCATAGAATTCATGATCGGCCATTCCATTTTTGCTTTCAGCAAGTAGGCGACGCGAATCTATGCTTTCTATGTTGAAATCGGATACCAATTGCTTGGATGCGTTTGAAAGCCTCGAGATGACTTGCAGAAAGAATTCATTCTAGGTTTGTCTTGTGTCTCCGAAACAAATGGTCCATTTATTGATGGGCGAACGACGGGGATTGAACCCGCGCGTGGTGGATTCACAATCCACTGCCTTGATCCACTTGGCTACATCCGCCCCTACCCCCGCACAGGTTTAAGTCTCTATCTACGATCAGATCCTTTCTGAACTCCCCTATGACCGCTTATCAAAGAGAAGCTTTTTCCTATACAAGGCAAGTCTATTGTTGTGTTTCGGAATTAGGGGAAACAAAGCTTCAACAAGTAGAAGCTTCCTGGCAAGGCTTCAAATCAAACAAAGAGGTTGGGCTGTTCACTTCATTGATTTGACTTCACTTTACTTAAGATTAAAGATAGGGGCCGGGCGGGCAGTGAAGGCTCATTTAGTAGACAGCGAACGAGCAGCAAGCACCTACTCCTATCAAAATGAAAAGAAGCAAGCGGAACTTGAAGAAGCGAGCCTCTATCAGAGAAAGAGCCATTGCGCGCTAGCCGGGTTCCAAACCTGCGCACCCCTAAACTACAAGCTTTCTTTGAAGCCCCTACTTCATGGGATATTTTAAGAAGCCCTTTTCTACAAACCTTTCTATAATATAATATAAGAGAAGCTCGAAGAGCTTTCTTCGCATGCTTGAGCGAGCGCATCCCCTTTCTATTAGTAAGGTTGTCAAAAGGCTTTCCTTTAGTTCCTTTATGACTAAACTAATATAAATAATAGGGGTAGGGGGTAGAGTAAGAGATTCGCCAGGTTTCATTCGATTTGTTGTGCATTGGATTAACATTGAGATGTCCAAGATAAAAGGAACGAGGGGAATACTTAGTAAGAACAAAAGAGGCTAAGACGAAGGTTGGTTCAAGGGTACTATAAAGGCGGTATGGAACGCCGTTGATTGGCTTTATAATAAGTAATAAGACTAGCGTCTTCCTTGGTTATTTAGAAAGAGTTTCTTTGTTTTTGTTAAGTGAAACGACTAGAAGAGCTTTCATTCAATTTATGATTAAGATTACGGATTAAGTGTTATATAAGATAATACATTCTTGATCCTTCCTTTTTACTAGTCTTCTCGGCTGGAATCATAAATGAGTTGTCTCCCCCTAATAAAGATAACTGAGCTTCCGGCCGGCTATTCCTGACGAAGGAAGGAATAGAGTAAAGGGCTGACCAATGCTTGTTCCGTTGCTTGTTGCAGGAGTTTTCTTGCTCAATTGAAGGATTCGATCCAGCCGCTCCCCTACGCCTACGGAATTTATAATCTCTGTCCACTGTCCTTGTAAACTCCAAGATTTGCTGGCGCCAGAGACGCCTCTCTTCATCTTTGGCGGCGTCTCTGGCTTTCATAGCTTTGAAATTATCTTCTAGCCGCTGGAGTTGTTCCTTTGCAGTTTTGATGAGATTATCCTGCTCACGGAGGCGCCCGAGGTTATCCTCGCGTAGGCGCTGTAAGCGTTCCCGTGCCTCCGAAAACACATGAGAGTTTTTTTATTCGGAGGGACCAGCTTCGTGCGCAGGAGGAGCAGCTATAGCTTTTGAGAGGGTCGTTCTCTAAATTAAACCAGATCTCCTCTTGGGAGACCTCGCCCTCGACCGAAAAGGAAGGCGATACCGTAGTTACAATATCACCTAGAGGAGTGTTGGCTGGCTGGTACAACCACTCTACTGTCCATCCTTTCAAATAAGGGTAAGCTGCTTAATGTGGAAGGGCCCGCAACTTCCAGGGGCGCATTCACAGGAACCAGTGGGAGCGTTTTTTGACCTACGGTTGAACCATTATTCAAAAAAGGTTAAACTGCGTTTAACAACTCGTCTATAGGAAAAAACATGAGTTTGCTTTTCCAGTATCTATAGAATAAGCACTGTGAACTATCTGCTTCAAAAAGATAGTTGGTTGAATGAAACTTCTTCGATCAGAATACGAATGAGATCAAAAAGGCCATCATTGAGGCAAAGGATAAACCTCTCCTGACCGAGTTCCATAGGCATCTTCCATTCATCTCGATTTGGGTTTTTCCGCACCATATTTTGATCTGCCTCTTCTTCGATCCGGAATTCCCAGCAAATCCTTGACTCCTCGAATACAATGGGATTTCACACCTGGCGAATCTTTCACTCTACCTCCTCTTATTAAGACCATAGAATGTTCCTGCAAATTATGACCTTCGCCTGGAATGTGAGCAAATATATCATGTCGATTGCTCAACCGTACTTTGGCTATCTTACGTGGAGCTGAATTAGGTTTTTTCGGTGTTCTCGTTGAAACACGCGGGCATACTCCTTGCTTCTGGGGACATTGATCCAAAGCTCGAGTACGGTCCGTGCGCCGTTTTTCTTCTCTACCATGACGAATCAATTGATTTAATGTAGGCATCGCTCTTTCCTTTGTCCTTCCCCCCGATTTTTGCCCTATAACTAGTGGTTACTCCCGATCCGAAGCACCCCTTTTCCATTCATAGAGAGATCCTATCGTCAAAATCAATAAAAAGGCCATCATGGACCAAGATCCAAACGGATCAATCTTGTTGAGAGATACTGCCCAAGGAAAGGAAAAGGTTACTTCCGGATCAGGAATAATAAATAAAATTGAAACAAGATAAAATCGTATATCAAAACGACTTCTGGCATCACCGGAAGGATCGAAACCACATTCGTAGGCCGACAATTTTTCTGGATAGGTCGAACTATTGGAAGAAAATGGAAAAGGAACACCGAGTGGGATCAAAGAAACTAGCGGACTGATCACTAAATAGATACAAATAGGTGCAAATTCTGACATCACCACAGCCCACTTGGTTCTCTCGCTCCTTGCTCGCGGAGCGGCATACCGAAATAAAATAAGGATTCAATCCAGCCACAGGTTCCCCTACGGCTACCTTGTTACGACTTCACACCAGTCTTTGAAGTCATATTATGAACCCCAACACTTATAAAAGTCACAAGACTTCTATCCAAATTAACAACACATATAACACCTAACTAAAGAACAACACACATAAAAATATAGTAAATATTACGATAAACAGCTAAGGGACCTGACAATTATTTTATGGCATTTCTAAATAAGAATAAGTAATAGGAGAGTTACGGGGTGCACAGTGTGTACTTGCCATTTCCACATATTAATCCTGTGGCTGCGGCTTACGACAGTATCCTAGGAGGCTCAGAAGTCTCAGGAGGAGATCAGACGATGGAAGGAACGTGTGCTGCTCTGGATGGGCATGAGGTTGTGGTGAGTCCCCGATGCCTCAGGTCAAGCCAATGGTGGAGATCGAAGATCACCATGGCCTGTAATTAATCCTGAAAGTGTTGCTTTGGTGACACGTCTCCGTTTATTTGTTGTCTTTTTTGTGGTCAGTCAAAGACAGAAGAAAGGGGCCGAGGAAGGGGAAGCCCTTCGAATACCAATCCGGTCCATGTGCTGGCTTGGCATGGAAGGCTACCCAAAAAGTCTTTTTCGCAGCTTGGTTCGCGTAAGCTCAATGCTTAGGGCAGAGTTATGGCTTTACTCCTTCTTAATCTAGCATTGCTACTCTTCTTTGGGACCAGACCGACAGCCCACCACTGGAACTAGCTTTGCTCTCGCTCGGCTCACTCCCGCCTGTCTTCTTCCAACCATAGTGAACTTTAATAAAGATCCTTCCACTACAGTTGGAACCTCACTGACCTTCTCGGGCAGTTACTCTAAGCTGAGGTCTCCGCCAGCTTTACCTTTCCCTCCCAAAGTCCGTCGGGCCGACGACAACCCGCGGCAATCATACCAGAGGACTAACGAGATCTCTCTCTCCCTCACTTTTTGGCGCCAAAAACCTGTCAGCCCGGCCAGGGCGCACAGAGGTGTGTCCCGGTCCAGTGTTCAATACAAAAAAACTCTTTCATTTAAAGATTTCTCTGATGACATAGGCGGGGCCATTTTCTTTGAGCCCTTGCCTCACTAGACCCAAAAAGTCGAGTTCCAATCTGTCCCTCTCCCCCACGTGCAACGCTAGCTGCTGGTCCAGTTGGTCCCTATACTGGTTCAAGAAGTCGTCAAAGACTTCTTGGGGGTTGTATGGGGCCTGGTCGGCCAAGGGAGGGTGCTGAGACAACACGTGGTTATAAAGACGTAAACACTCATCTTTACCCTCCCGGATCTGGAGGTCTCCGTTCTCAACCTCCAGTAACACGTTATACTCCTTCTGAGAGGAAGCATGATCCAGCTCTTGTTTGATAAGAGCCCAGTACCCCCCCCTTGCTTTATCTAGCAGATAAGGGCTATTGTTCCGATAGATAACTCTTCGATAGAGTTCCTTAATATCCGAGCTCATTAGTTTCCCCCCATCTATCTGAATGATTGGTCTCAACTCAGGAGGAAGAACTGGTAATAGACACAAAACCATCCATTCGGGTTCTATATTTGTTCGAAGAAAATGCTTAGCCAACTCCATACGTCTAACCAAAAAATCCTTTCGTCTTCCAACTTTTCGATCTATCTTTTGACTCATAAATAAGTGCATTGTTCCCACATAGCGAGCGTGACCGGCTTCGAATGAAAGATTGGAATTGGCTGATGGGATCTCGTTTGCTGGATTTTGCTATTATGTATATAAAGCAAATGGAAAGAACCCCGGGTTCTGAAAGAAAACCAGACAGTGGTTGGTAGCGGGGCAGTGAAACCGGAGTCTATGGTGGCTCGACTTCGAACTCCAAGTCTATGCCGAGTGAATGCTTTCACACCAAGTGATGGATGATGGGTTTCTTCGAGTTTGATCGTAAATGAACCAAATGGAAAGACCAGAATGACGCTAATAAGTCCTTTTATAGTTATAGAATTACACAAGGACCAAGTGATGGCATAAGACAGCTAAACCCCAACCATGTGATTTATTACGCATTTACCCAAGGAGTCATTCTTGGCAGGCGCTAGATCTTGTTCGTGGTGGGATGCCAGACGTTTAATACTCTTAAGATTCTTTCATTTGTTATCCTGCTCGAACTACTGATGTAAAAAGGTCATTGAGTTTATCTCAGGGCTATTGCACTAGGCTACTACTAATAACTAACTTACACATTATTGCACTAGGCTACTTAGAAATATCTTTCCCTATAGCCCCAGTACTCTCAATAACAAAGAGGAATTCTAGTTGTAAGATATCTAATGAAACCGTCGCCGAAATTGAGATCTTATTCAAAGAGAAAGATAACAAATCTCTGGAGTTTCTTTTTGTATATTATATGGATGATGATTCGACCCACAAGGACCATGATTGGAAATTGGCTGATCCTCTTTTATTGGAAAGATTAGCGAAAGACTGGATTTCTTATCTTATGTCTGCTTTTCGTGAAAAAAGACCAATTTAAGCGGGGGTTTTCTTCAAACAACATGAGCATGTTTCCCATCTCTTCTCGAGAAACAAGGGAACTATCTCGTTGCAAAGTTGTACTCAATTTCATATGTGGAAATTCCGCCAAGATCTCTTCCTTTTATTCCCTAGTTGGGGGAATAATCCGCCCGAATCGTATTTTTGGTTAGGCAATGTGTGGTTGGGAAAGAAGGATCGGTTTTTTAGCAAGGTACGGAATGTATGGTCAAATATTCAATATGATTCCACAAGGTCTAGTTTCGTTCAAGTAACGGATTCTAGCCAACTGAAAGGATCCTCTGATCAATCCAGAGATCATTTGGATTCCATTAGTAATGAGGATTCGGAATATCGCACATTGATCAATCAAAGAGAGATTCAACAACTAGAAGAAAGATCGATTCCCTGGGATCCTTCCTTTCTTCAAACGGAACGAAAAGAGATAGAATCAGACCGATTCCCGAAAAACCTTTCTGGATATTCCTCAATGTCCCAGCTATTCACGGAACGCGAGAAACCGATGATTAATCATCTGTTTCCGGAATAAATGGAAGAATTTCTTGGGAATGCTACAAGATCCGTTCGTTCTTTTTTCTCTGATAGATGGTCAGAACTTCATCTGGGTTCGAATCCTACTGAGAGGTCCACTAGAGAGCAGAAATTGTTGAAGAAACATCTTTCTTTTGTCCGGCGATCAGAAAATAAAGAAATGATTCATTTATTAAAAATAATTACGTATTTACAAAATACTGTCTCAATTCATTCTATTTCATTAGATCCGGGATGTGATATGGTTCCGAAGGATGACCCGGATCTGGACAGTTCCAATAAGATTTCATTCTTTAACAAAAATCCATTTTTTGATTTCTTTCACCGAACGGAACAGGGGAGGATACGCGTTACACCACGATTTTGAATCAGAAGAGAGATTGCAAGAAATGGCAGATCTATTTACTCTATCAATAACCGAGCCGGATCTGGTGTATCATAAGGGATTTTCTTTTTCTATTGATTCGGACCAGCTGATCTGTTTCATACGAAAATTGAAATCTTCAGAAATGGGATAGTTCATCAAGCCACTAATATCTCGGGAGTTTGCTCTCCGATGAAACCCCTTCCGCTTGCTAAGCTCAAGAAAGACGCTTCCCAACTCAACCCACTCCCACTCGACTCTTAAAAAATAGCTGAAACTTTTTCTTTTCAAATAATGTCCGAGAACTTTTATTAAGTAAACTCTTTTATATTCAGCAGCTACATCCTTAGAATGAAGTTCCGGATAACAAACTAGGAAGTGCTTCTACAACCTAGGGATGGAAAGAAACAACACCTTCTGATCAATGAAAGATCCTTTGTGAGTGAGACTCTATTTATTATTAATTAGATTTAGATAATAAATATAATAAACCCCGTTCCGGAATAGAAGAGGGGAGCTATCCTCAAAAAAAGAAGATTGCTTCGACTTCAAACATGACATTACATGTCATGCTTAACACAGAATAATCCAATGTGAGAAAAAGTTAACGAAGGACCAAGGAGGATTCATGAGCAGAAGGAGGAGGAGTAGGAGCGTAAGCCACTCGACAGGAGAGGAGCGAAGACAGACAGAATCGAAGCGAAAAAATTAGTTCATGCCACGACGATCTATATGGAAGGGAAGTTTTGTTGATGCATTCCTCTTGAGAATGAAAAAGAAGAGAGATCTTATTTTGAACAGGAAAATTTGGTCACGTAGATCTTCTATTTCGCCGGAATTCGTTGATTGCTCCGTACGAATTTACAATGGAAAAACTCCTGTTCGTTGTAAGATTACTGAAGGAAAGGTTGGTCATAAATTTGGAGAGTTTGCTTTTACACGAAAACGAAGACCTTCGAGAACAAATATTGGACGGGGAATAAAAAGGGGGAAAAAGTGAAGTCTAAGCGCATATGGCACGCAAAGGAAATCCGATTTCGGTAAGACGTGATCTGAATCGTAGTTCAGATTCAAGTTGGTTTAGTGAGGGCGACCGCGAAAGTAACCGAATGGCTCAGTCTTTTAGTTGTCCCAGATTATAATATCAAAGGAGGACGTTGCAGATGCTCGGGGCGGACACGACTTCTTCTAAGGCTAGAAGACCACTGGAAGACACCCAGGACTATAGCATGTCGTGAAAGAAGCACACTGGGCGGGCGTGCTTCGACCGTGTCTCCGGGGCACAGTTGAATGTCAATATCATGAACGCGAGGTGCAGGATACCAGGCCGAGAAACCCGGGCAACCACTCCCCTATGTGCCAATCGCTAGCGCATCCAGGGCCCCGGCGCCCAGCTCAGCTGGAGAGGCCTAGCCTGATCTGAGAAGTGCTAATTCGGTTCGGATATACTTAATTAAAGAATGCCACCGCCCCTGGAATCAATAAGAAAACAAGTGCTAAGTTTCAGATCAGTGAATAAACCGAAACGAAAGAAGAGACGTTTCTCGCTCGGCGCCTAAAGCGCACTATGCTCCGCTTCAACAAATGAGAGTTTTCGGTGGAACCGGTGAACCACGCGAGCTGGTTAGATGCGTGGGACAGAGGGCTCGTAGTACCTGCTAGCGCGGCTACGCAGTGGAAGGGAAGGAGCCTAAATCGACCCCTCCTCTTTTTTTTAAAAAGCAGTAAGGAGATTGTACTCTCGGATGAGACTAAGCAGCTACCGATCGTTCCGACGCGCCCTTGACCTATTTTGATTAAGACCAAAAACAAACCTATCTCTAAAGTGGAGCCTAGTTTAAGCTGTCAAACAAGTGATGATTTAATGAAAGAAAAACCACTAGTAGGGATATGGATGGAGTCTCGCTCAGTAAAGAGAGTTGTAGGATTCGTAATTGATAAGCGGTTAAGAGCCTTTACTTTCAAATGACAACTGCTTCTTCCTGCTGCGAGGGCGTTGCACGAAACCAACCCGCCCCCCGCCCGATCAAGTACCAGTTGCTTCGCAGGTAGGCCCACTTAGGTTAGGGGGCATTGCCCCTCAGTTCTTACCAACCTCCGGTGTGTAATCGACATGTTTCTAGCTATAACTCGGTCGAATAAGAATCATTGATTTCCTCTGCTGTCAATTTCTTATTCATTCATTGCGCTCGGCCTTCGCTCCTCTCCTTATCAGTCAAGTGGCTTCCGCTCCTTTCTCATCTCAAACCAGAACGACTTTGAACGTTAGGGAAGATAAGGGAAGACCGCCTGAGCGAAGCGACCGAAGGGACTTTACTTATCCGAACCGAACGATAGCAGCTTAAAGCTAAGCCTATCACGAGCAGCGTCGCTCCTTGATCGGCGGGGAGGAGCATCTCAAAGTATGGGGCAAAGGATCAAGCGCTTTGACTTTGTCTCCCGGGATCCATCACAGGTTGGGTTTGAGAGCCGTGTGATGGGTGACTATCCAGCACGGTTCGGAGAGCACTTTTAGTCTGCGCTGGTGAATGGAAGCCTCCCCTATCAAGCAAGAAGGAAGCGGCTCTTCCCACGGCGGAGTCACCATTGACTCTATTTATTATTATGGTAAATCAGTGTATCAAGATGTAAATCTGAGATCTTATTTCGGTTTGATACGTCCACCTACGAGACTAACCTTTGGCTTTCGTCTCGGTAGGTGTATTATTCTACATTTTCCCAAAAGAACTTTCATTCATTTCTTTCTTCCCCGTCTACCACGACGACAAAAACGACGTGAAAAAGCCAGACCCGGAAAGGAGAAGGGCCGGTTTTTTGGGGGGGCATTTGGGAAAGTCGGGCCGATCGGGTGTCTTCATTCAAGCGACGGTACAGAAGAAGAACGAAACGAAGTGAGAGGCCGGGGGGCAGGGAAAAGAGTCGAGTCGATCAGGCTCGACGATCGGGAGAAGCAAAACGAAATCAGGATTTGGCCGAAAAAGAAGCAAGGCTATGGATACCATGACCAATCACCATCGATAAAGAAGACTCTTTCTAAATCACTTCGGGTCAGCGGGGCCTTCAAGCATCCGAAATACGCCGGGATTGTAAATGACATAGCGTTCCTGATAAAAAATGACGACTCCGTCAGAAAAACTAAGTTATTCAAGTTCTTTTTCCCAAAGAAGTCCCGCTCCGACCGCCCGACGAGTCATCTACTTAAAAGGACCCTCCCTGCAGTGCGCCCTTCCTTGAATTATTCGGTCATGCAATACTTATTGAATACAAAGAAAAAAATTAATTTCGACCCCGTCGTAGTTCTCAATCATTTCGTGGCACCGGGCGTGGCTGAACCATCTACGATGGGGGGAGCTAATACACAGGAAAGAAGCTTAGATAAGAGAATACGTTCTCGCATCGCTTTTTTTGTAGAAAGCTCGACCAGCGAGAAAAAGTGTTTGGCCGAAGCCAAAAAGAGGTTGATCCACTTTATTCGCCAAGCGAATGATCTTCGCTTCGCGGGAACAACAAAAACCACCATCTCGCTCTTTCCTTTCTTCGGTGCTACCTTTTTTTTTCCAAGGGATGGGGTTGGGGTGCATAATAACCTTTTTTCCGAGGATGCCCGGGAACAACTACAACTCCTAGGTCAATTAAGGAGAAAATATTGGAACCCCATGAGTCTCATGAGTAAGGATAAGGTAATGGAATTGATAGAGAATTTCATAGACCTAGGTAGGATAGGAGAATTGATA